ATCTAAACCTAAAAAAGAAAAAATAGGGATTCATTTTTGGAAAAAGATAAGTACAGTGGGATTCAAAATCCAAAAAAAACAGAAAAAAAAAAAAAAGAAGGTTCAGTAATCCCCCTAAAAAGGGAATTAGTAATAGAAAATGGAGAATATTTTTATCCATTTTGGATCGGATTTGGCGGCATGGCCAAGTGGTAAGGCGGGGGACTGCAAATCCTTTATCCCCAGTTCAAATCCGGGTGTCGCCTGATCAACAAAAAAGAAGACTTGGGATTTCTTATCCTACTGATCTAACTCGACGAATTCGTGTTTCGCATAAGCAGAAGCAAGGGCCTAGGCATTTCGATACATTATTTTTAGAATACGTACATATTATATAAAAGACTGTAAATTTTTTCCTAAAATTGAGGTTCTGCTCTGGGTGTGATCCAAACCAATAGAGATGAAGCAATCATCATTTTTAATGATTGGTTCGGGCCATTTATTTGATTTATCGATTGAATCAAATAAGTGGATTCATTGGATTGGTTCATCAATAGCCTTAAGTCAGAATCGTATTTTGACTCTGCACCATTAATTCCATTATGATTATTGATCAATAATGGAATAATTCTTTCATAGAGATAGAGGACATAATTCACATGGATATAGTAAGTCTCGCTTGGGCTGCTTTAATGGTAGTCTTTACATTTTCTCTTTCACTTGTAGTATGGGGAAGGAGTGGACTCTAGGTTACTAATTGAACAATTGATTGAGTAATTGAATTGTATCAATTTTTTTTACTGTTCGCGGAGAAAAGCAATTCCGCTATTATGGCAATACATAGTTTCTACCGGAAGCGACCAGTGGTTATCCAAGGAGGTCCTACACATAAAAAAAATGAAATCTTCCTTTCGTTGAGTGATCCTGCACATTTAACCTTTGGTTTTGATTAGACTCCTAGAATGTTTTTTTTTTTTTTATGCTTTTTTTGACTCGTCTCATATCCTATTTAATCATGACAAATTAAATTGTCAGGGTCTACTATACTATTCTACTCTACTCCTTTTCCAAATCCGAAGAAGTTACCATAGAACTTCGCGGATCATCTGTTAATCGACCAACCAATGACTTTTGGGGGTGGGAATCAAAAAAATTCCTCGGTTTCGTTTTATTTTCTTTTATGTTTATTTTATATAGTATATGCCCCATACTATATCTTCTTCATCAATGGATCCCGGTATCTATATAGAATATAGAATAGAAAATTATAATAAACTAGGAATTCGAGGAGGTGGCCCTCAATTATTTTGGATTGATCGAAATCCATACAAATGGGTATAGCGAAGAAAAGAAATAGAATTCTAGTGCTATTCAATTTAGATGTATGTACATCTAATATATGGACATACATATTGTAAATTGATCCATCTAAAGACTATATATATCTGCATACAATATACATACAGTACAACTTTATAATAATAAATAGTATATTAAATTAAGTATGGTAGAAAGAACTATATTCTAGTTCTTTCTACCATACTATCTCAGAAACTTCTGATTCCAGCCCGATCGTTTCATTTTTCCATTTAAGACTTGGAATTTGAATCCCTTTCTTTCATTTCTTCAATCATTGATAAGAACTAATAATTCAAGTTTCAGCCAAATTAATCATTTTGACTGACTGTTTTTACGTAGATGATAAGTAAAAAAGCAGTAGGAACTAGAATGAACAGTGCCGTAGCAATAAATGCGAGAATATTGACTTCCATAATCTCATTTTTTTTTTGCTTCGCAATAACTCGGGATCTAATCCCATAGAGATAAAAATTTGACTCCTGTAAATTCAATGGGATAAATTGCATCCTGATGATGCTGAATCGGATCAATATTATGAATAACAATATCTGATCGATCAAATCGATTCATCGTCGAGAATTGAATAGTATAACATAGGAAGATCTTTTATCCATACTAAATGGGATTCCTGGGCCCATAAGGAATCCCATTGAATTTTGCATCCTTTTTTTTTATTATTAGTATCCTATTTCTTGGATTGGGGCTGGAACGAATACATCAAAGTAATTATGTTAAGTTCATTGTGTATCGTACAATAAACGAATACGGGGTATGTGCACCCGGTAAAAATATGGGCAATCTTTTCCATTTCATTGATCAAGAACAATTGAAAAAGAAAGTCAGACAAACAAGTATGGTATCTCTTAAAATACTATATTGAATATAGTATAATACCACCGATTGTACCAACCCACATATGCCTCTCCTTTATCAATCGGTACTAGGGGAAGAAATGTAAATCTCCTATTTGTCTGATGATAAATGCGAAACGAAAAACAAAAGAAATCAAATCCCCGGCTGAGATTAGATCTTGCTTCCTGTCTCCCCTTTAGCGGAAAATAGTGAGATGAGTTGATAAATTCATCGGATCCTAGTTCGGGACTGACGGGGCTCGAACCCGCAGCTTCCGCCTTGACAGGGCGGTGCTCTGACCAATTGAACTACAATCCCAGTGAGACATATGGCATACGGATTCTTATCTTATTGTTTCATAAATTCTATTCCTCGTAGAAACACGAACGATATACTGATATCATATCCACATAGATATGGAATTTGATATAACGGGGGTGACACAGATTTATAGTAACCCGCAGTTATTTTATTGTCAAAATAGATAATCAATGTTTCAATGAGAAACAAAAGGACTCTTCTTTCTTGATACTTAATACTTAAGGATCATGAATCTAGATCGTTAGAAAGATCAGAACGGATGAAAATTTTATGGACAGAAAAAAAATTGACTCTTTTTCTTTATTTGGTATTTCTGGAAAACAAATTGGTTATATCATCCTCACGGAACAGCGAATTTTTGGGCCGAGCTGGATTTGAACCAGCGTAGACATATTGCCAACGAATTTACAGTCCGTCCCCATTAACCGCTCGGGCATCGACCCAGGAAGAATGAATTCTAGGCTTAATTATATTAATAATCTATGATTAACTTCCTTTCGTAGTACCCTACCCCCAGGGGAAGTCGAATCCCCGCTGCCTCCTTGAAAGAGAGATGTCCTGAACCACTAGACGATAGGGGCATATTCGCCCGATCGTCATCATACTATGATGATAGTATGAGCAGCTTTTTGGAATTGTCAATAGAATCTAATGGTATGACTAGATACGAGGAGTCTTTTAGTATTCTATAATTTGTTTTTTTTTTTTTATTTTTTTTTTGTTCATGAATGAGCCATCAAATGTCCCATAATATATAAATATATATATATACATAATATATATACATATGACAATAGTATATATATAACGTCAAAATAGAATATATAAATAAAATGTAAAACGAAACTTTATATACTATATATAAATATAACGAAACGGACAAGAAAATATCTTGAATTTTTGTCGATGTCGGATTGGTACATGTCTCAATCATGTGAATCTTGTTCTGATGGGTCAGTAAAAGGAAACAAAGCAAGGGGGGTCGGTCTTGAAACAATTCAACAATTCACTGCATTATTATTTATCAAAAAAGAAAATAATAATTTTACCCACTTCTGAAGGAAATCCAATTTGTTGTTCCTGAACAAGCTCCTATGCATATATGTACATATACAGATACATGCAGTAGATTCATAATGGAAAATGGCTAACTCATGAATTGAATAAAATAGGCCCTTTTAACTCAGCGGTAGAGTAACGCCATGGTAAGGCGTAAGTCATCGGTTCAAATCCGATAAAGGGCTTTTTCTACTAAACTCAAGTTTTAGTCTTCCTTCGCTTTTCAGCAGAAAGTGGAGATATTGTTGATATTTCGAAAAAGCATAAAAAGGTAACCGCCCTTATAATGATAATGAGTTCTTATTATTATGAGTTATAGTTAGAAAGTTTAACATTTATTCATTATCATAATGAATAAAATCATAATGAATAAATGCACTTAATAGGAAGAGTCTAACCTCTAGTGACATAGTAGCCCTCTTCATGTCTCATTATTCAAATTATTGGTCCTGGGACATAAAGGATATTCTAGATACCCAATCCCAATTATTAATCGCGAAACTAAAGTATTAGTATTCTTACTTCTTCGTTCTTTCTATCAACTATCAAACCCGCCGTAAAAGAAAATTCTAAATAAATAAAAAATAAGTGGACCTGGCCCATTGAATCCTGACTATATCAGCTATTCTGATATTGAAATTCGATATAGATTAAATTGTATAAGTGGATTTTTTTCTTTGGACCGCGCAAGAATTTGGCGAGATTTTCGATTTAATCTTCTTGTTACTGGATGCTCCAGAGGAATAAATCCTTATTCTTTTCCGCTACAAAAAAGTTTATTTCGAATATCTATTTTTCAATATCTTTCCTTGATTCCAGAATCAGATATCGTTTTGTTGTTTCGCCAATACAATAGAGAACGAATGCGAGAAGGGGGCTTTCATTTCCAGTCTACCATTATTTAAATTTAGGGGCAGGGAAAAAATAAAATAGGGAATTTTCTTCTTTTTTTGGTTTTGGTTTAACCCGTTAAAAGATATACTCTGTAATATGAGTCATAGGGCAATTAAAAGTTCAAATGGTTATTAAGAATAGTAAACGACTAATCGAATTGAACTCATGAATTTGCCTAGATCGGTTTGTGGCCCAATAGAAAAGAAAAAAGAATTTGTATCTTCGAAAACCCAACCCGTTGAAAGGGATATTGAACGAGGAATCGCCCATAGATAATCGAACTATCGTATGCCCTCTGGAAATGATATGAGGTGCTCGAAAATGGTTGAAGTAGTTGAATAGGAGGATCGCTATGACTATAGCCCTTGGTAAATTTACCAAAGAAGAAAATGATTTATTTGATATTATGGATGATTGGTTACGGAGGGACCGTTTCGTTTTTGTAGGTTGGTCGGGTCTATTGCTCTTTCCTTGTGCTTATTTCGCTTTAGGAGGTTGGTTCACAGGTACAACTTTTGTAACTTCATGGTATACTC